TAGTTTTTGGCGAGACTCCACTAAAAAAAGGGGCCGAGCTTTCTTATGGTATCTTTATGGATATTGAATAAACCCGAGGTTTTCTTCTTGATTCTTTTTTTCTTTTCGACATCTACACTTTTTTTATTCTCTAGGTAGGTTATTTATGAAATGCCAATCCAACACAAGTTCTTATTATTTTTTATTTTATAATAAAAATATTATTTTTTTCTCAACGTTCATATTGACAATAGTGCATTGAAAAAATATAATTGATCGTGGATAAATAGATCTATTTATCCACGCCCTATAAGTTTTTTTTTACTTTACTTCATGTAAGCGATACGTTCCTTAAATTCTCTGGGATATATTTCATTTATCTTATCCGGGAATTTTTCAGATTTTCATTATAGCTATAGCTGTTCATTTTGATGTTCATAATTTACTATAAAAAAATGTTTTTGATGGGGTTGTGCAATCCAATCTCTCTTTTTTTTTTTCGATCGTATCTACACACCATAATTCTATTTTGGGGTTGCTAACTCAACGGTAGAGTACTCGGCTTTTAAGTGCGGCTAAAATCTTTTACACATTTGGATGAAGGAACGGATTCGTCCATACCGTTGGTAGAGTTTGTAAGACCCCGACTGATCCTGAGAGGGAACGAATGGAAAAAACAGCATGTCGTATAAATGAATAACTCATATCATAAATAAATAACTTTAAGATAGAGTACTTAACCCTTACGGGATCGGTACAAAATATTTGTTTAGTTTGTTAGAGTTTTAATTCTTAGAGCGGTACAAAAAATCAATTATGGTTGGATCGAGTGAATAAATGGATAGAGCCAAAAAGCTCCAATTATAGGGAAACAAAAAGAGCAACGAGCTTCGGTTCTTAATTCGAATAATTACCAATTACCCGATCTAATTATACGTTAGAAATATATTAGTCCCTGGGGCGGGCAAAGGTTATGAAATCACTTTAATAAGTGGATTCTTCACTTTTTTTTTGAATCCTAACTATTCTATTAATTATATCCCTGTGCGGAGACGAATGTGTAAAAGAAACAGTATATTGAGAAATATAATTCTAAAGTCAAAAGAGCGATCGGGTTGCAAAAATAAAGGATTTATAAACATCTTCGGTATCTTATAACGAACAAGAACCAATCGGATGGAAAAAGAGAGAATCCATGGATTAATCATTTCCAAGGTATCTTTTCTTACTATGATACCTTGATACCTTGTTTTGACTGTATCGTACCTATGTATCGTATCATTTGATGACCCAAGAAATCCCCGGTTTTGGTTCAAATCGAATTTCAAATGGAGGAATTACAAGGCTATTTAAAGATAGATAGATCGCGAGAACGGGACTTCCTATACCCACTTCTCTTTCAGGAATACATTTATGCACTTGCTCATGATCATGGGTTAAATAAATCGATTCTTTATGAGCCTATGGAAAATTTAGGTTATGACAAAAAATATAGTTTAATAATTGTTAAACGTTTAATTACTCGAATGTATCAACAGAAGCATTTGATTATTTTTACGAATGATTCTAATCCAAATTTTTTTTTCGGGCATAATAAAAATTTGGATTCTCAAATGATATCAGAGGGGGTTGCAGTCATTGTGGAACTTCCATTCTCACTGCGATTAGTATCTTCCCCAGAAAGTAAAGAAATAGACAAATCTATGACTACTTTACGATCAATTCATTCCATATTTCCCTTTTTAGAGGATAAATTATTACATTTAAATCATGTATTAGATATACTAATACCCTACCCTATCCATCTGGAACTATTGATTCAAACCCTTCGCTCTTGGATACAAGATGCTCCCTTTTTGCACTTATTGAGATTCTTTCTCTACAAGTATCATAATTGGAATAGTCTTATTACTCAAAAAACGAAAATGATTCTCTTTTTTTCAAAAGAGAATCAAAGATTTTTCCTGTTCCTATATAATTTTCATGTATATGAATCGGAATCCATATTTGTTTTTCTCCGTAAACAATCTTATCATTTACGATCAACGTCTTCTAGAGCTTTTCTTGATCGAACACATTTTTATAGAAAAATAGAACATTTTTTAGTGGATTTTCGTAATGATTTTCATACTATCCTATGGTTGTTCAAGGATCCTTTCATACAGTATTTCAGATTTCAAGGAAAATCCATTTTGTCTTCAAAAGGAACCCCTCTTCTGATGAAGAAATGGAAATATTACCTTGTAAATTTATGGGAATGTCATTTTTACTTTTGGTCTCAACCGGATAGGATTCATATAAACCAATTATCCAATCATTTTATCGATTTTCTGGGTTATCTTTCAAGTGTACGACCAACTCCTTCAGTAGTAAGGAGTCAAATGTTAGAAAAGTCATTTATTATAGATATTGTTATTAAAAAGTTTGATACTATAGTTCCAATTATTCCTTTGATTGGATCATTGGCTAAAGCGAAATTTTGTAACTTTTCAGGACATCCCATTAGTAAGCCTGCTTGGGC